GGATATAGTAAGTCTCGCTTGGGCTGCTTTGATGGTAGTCTTTACATTTTCCCTTTCACTCGTAGTATGGGGAAGAAGTGGACTCTAGGGATACTACTAATTGAGTTGAGAAATGAAACTCTATCAATTCTTTTATAGATCGTTCTGCAAAGACTTTTCAATTTAACTATTTTCAATTTAACTATTTCTATTGAAATTGAATTCAATTATTTAATTAATTTCTAAATTCTAGTTTAAATTTAGAAATTCAATTAAAAATATCTTCATTTCCAAATTCTATTCGATTCGAGTGGAGTAATTTATTCTATGAATAATATCTGAATAATACCCTTTTAATCATAATCAAATAAATATTTTAATGATTCCCGTGTTCATATTTAAAAAGTAAAAAGAATACAAATGATAGGAAAGTTATTCCAACCGAATTCTTCCTAAATTCTCTATTTTGATAAACTGGCTCTTATCCGAGTTATATATGGACAATAAGGAACAGTGGAACCTTTTTTACTTATTTTATTTGTTTGCCTTTTTCCGGTTCAAAGACAAAAGAAAGTAGTTCTTTTTTTAGTTATTTAAAAGTTATTAAATTAAGTGGTTTTCTACGGGAAATAAAATAGACATAGTGGTTCTCTAACGGGATACTACGCATACTAAGATATTTTCTTGGAGAAGTCACATATTGCGCACTTAGTGCTTAGTTTAGTATTTGTTTTATTATTTTAGTTTTAGTTAGTTTAGAAATTCGATTTATGCTATACTTTATTGACTCGACTCATTTCATATCATGATTCAAAGATTGAAAATCAAAGTTTTTATAAAACTCCTTTCCTTGGATGATTTGTCAACTGTTCAATCAATTACTTCTTGGGAATGCTAAAAAAAGATTTCTTGATTTTCTTTTATTATATTCTTTTTTTTCTTTTTATTGATTTGATTATTTCAATGGATTCCGGGATTCATATTGAAAATAATCTGAAATTCAGGAATTAGAATCATAAGAATAAGAGGCGCCTTTCAACTATTCCAGATTAATTGGAACCAACACAAATCAAATATATAAAGAAAAGAAATCCAATTTGAACCTTATGTACATTCCATATAGATAATTAATATCTATTATCTATATATGAAGATGACATTCTAGATTGATCTATATTAAGCCCAGATCTTTCTACAGTACAACTTTATATACTAGAATAACAAAAAGATAGTATGGTAGAAAGTAATATATATTACTTTCTACCATACTATCGGATCTCATAGAATCCTGCTGATTCTAGTTCGCTCATTTCAGCTAAAACGCAAAATTGGAATTCTTTTCATTTTATTTCGTTAATTCTTGATATTGATAAGAACTAAGAAGTCAAGTTTCATTCAAATTAATCACTTTGACTAACAGTTTTTACATATATTATAAGTAAAAAAGCAGTAGGAACTAGAATGAACAGTGCAGTAGCAATAAATGCGAGAATATTTACTTCCATAATCTCTTTCGTTTTTCTTTACTTCACAATAATTCGGGATTTAATCCCATAAGAGATGAGAAATCTTTCGCCTCTAAATTCAATGGGATGAATTCCATCTCGATGATATCGAATCAGATCAATATCATGAATAACAATATCTGAACTCTCAAATCGATTTATCGTCGAGAATTGAATAGTATAACATAGAAAGATCATTTATTCATACCAAATCCAAAAAAGGATTCCTGACCCAATCGAAAATTTCCTTACTTTATTACTTTGTTACTTTATTTATCATTCTTTTCCATTCTTTTTTTCTATAAAACTATCTCCTTCCTTGTACAATCATCTGACTAAGTATCATCTAATCGCCTTTAAACTTACATAGGTTACAAACAAAACAAAACAAACAAACAATAGAAGCGAAATGGGAAGTTCTGTTCTAAGCTCTTTTTTTGAATGATCTAATCTTATTGGATTGGAAAACAAAAAAATGTGATTGTGATAAAGATAAGTCCTAGTAAAAAAAAATCGAATATTCTACCAAATTTACTTTTTTAGAGTTTGTTTTTTCTTCGTCAGAAACCCTTAAAAAAGATTATTCATTCCCCCTATAAGAGGAGCAGGGTCCTTCCTTATTTGATTTTTATTTTATTAATATGTTCTTTACTTGAATTAGTAATGGGATCCATATAATATATCAAAACTTCAGTGTACAATTTGAATGAGATAGATTGTTTCAAATTCAAACTAGTAATTGAGACAAAATCGGAGCCAAAAAAGAAGATACTTTTCCGATTAAAAGGATTCTATCAAAGAAATTAAATTCATTTTGTATCGTACAAATAAGAATTCCATTTGTGTATGTGCTACCGGGAAAGATAGGGTACTCGATTCGATTTCATTATACGGATCGGGAGTAATCGAAAAGGCCAAATTCAGTGCGGTATCTCTTGGAATCCTGAATATGACGCTACCAATAATTGTACTAATCCAAATGTGTCTTTATCCATCTCCATCGATATTAGTTGAAG